TCTACAGCCATTATGTGGCATGGGGGTTACATCCCGCACAAAAGTTAATAGTATACCACTTCTACGAATAGCTCGTAATGCGGCGTCTCTTCCGAGACCGGGACCTTTTATCATGACTTCGGCTCGTTGCATACCTTGATCAACGACTGTACGAATAGCATTTGCCGCTGCAGTTTGAGCGGCAAAGGGCGTCCCCCTTCTCGTTCCCTTGAATCCACAAGTACCGGACGAGGACCAGGAAACGACCCGACCCCGTACATCTGTAACCGTGACAATAGTATTATTGAAACTTGCTTGAACATGAATAACTCCCTTTGGTATTCTACGTGCACTTTTACGTGAACCAATACGTACATTTCTACGTGAACCAATTCTCGGTATAGCTTTTGCCATATTGTAGCATCTCATAAATATGAGTCAAAAATATATGGAATATATCCATTTGATGTCAAAACAGATTCTTTATTTGTACGTTTAGTCCTTTGGTGAGTCTGATTATCCTTGTCTTTGTTTATGTCTCGGGTTAGAGCAAATTACTCTAATGCGCCCCCGTCTGCGGATTAGTCGACATTTTTCACAAATTTTACGGACGGAAGCTCTTATTTTCATATTTGTCATTCCTTATCTTAATTCTGAATCTACTTCTTGGTAGAAAATAAGTTTCTTGCAATTTTTCATCTCGAATCGTATTGAATAAACACCACCTAATCTTTCGAATCCTTGTTTCGGAGTCGATAAATTATACGTCCTCTAGTTGAATCATAACGACTTACTTCAATTTTGACTTTATCTCCTGGCAGTATCCGTATAAAACTACGTCGGATCTTTCCTGAAACATAACCTATAATCAGATCTTCATTATCTAACCGAACCCGGAACATGCCATTGGGAAGCGATTCGGTAATTAAACCCTCATGAATCCATTTTTGTTCTTTCATTTCAGGTAAAGCCCCCTTGAAGTATCAACTAATGTAGGAGAAACGATATTAGACAACTCACCCCTTTCTTTTTTTTTTACAAATAGGAAGAGGTTTCGGATCCTATTTGGATATTAAAAGGATTACCATATATAACATAAAATTTCTCCGCCGATTCTTTCTAGTCGAGCCTCCCGGTCTGTCATTATACCTCGAGAAGTAGAAAGAATTACAATCCCCATTCCACCTAAAATTCTAGGAATTCGTTGAGAGTTAGAATAGATTCGTAGACCGGGTCGGCTGATCCGTTTTAAATTTAAAAAATTTCTACAGGTATGGGGTCTTTTCCTATTCCTTCTATTATGTCGCAGGGTTAAAACCAAAAAATTTTTGTTTTTTTCTCGATGTTTTCTGACGTTTTCGAGAAAACCTTCTCGTAAAAGTATTTTAACAATATTTTCGGTAATATTAGTGGATGCTATGCGAACAACTCTTTTTCTATCCATATCCGCATTTCGTATAGAGGTTATTATCTCAGCAATAGTGTCTCTACCCATGATGAAGTAAAATTTTTGGTGCCTCAAAATTGGATCTAATTAACATGTTTTTTTATTGGTTTATGAATATGAATTTTTCAAGGTATATGCGTGAGATATAATCTACAAATTAATCTAGTTCTTAATCTATTTCTTTTCAAATATCCTAAAGATATCAGGATCCCATTTTATTTTATAATACCTCGGGAGCTAATGAAACTATTTTAGTAAAATTGAATTGTCTCAATTCGCGGGGGATTGCACCAAAAATTCGAGTTCCCTTTGGATTTCCTTCTTGATCAATCACAATTGCAGCATTGTCATCATATCGTATTATCATACCGCTGTCACGTTTAAGTTCTTTACAGGTACGAACAATTACAGCTCTTACTACTTCTGATTTTTCTAGGGGCATATTTGGTACTGCTTCTTTGATCACAGCAACAATAACGTCACCAATATGAGCATATCGGCGATTACTAGCTCCTATGATTCGAATACACATCAATTTTCGAGCCCCGCTGTTATCCGCTACATTTAAATGGGTCTGAGGTTGAATCATATGAATTTTTGAGTCTATTCTTCCAATGCAAAGGATGAAGAAAATAAAAGAAATATTGTTTGTCAAAAAAAAGAAACCTGCGGTTTTCTTTCATTCCCAAGACTCATTTGTGTTGGGTCTACATTTTTATCCCGAAATAATAAATTGAGTTCGTATAGGCATTTTGGATGCTGCTATTAAAATCGCCCTTCTAGCTATATTTTCAGTTACTCCGCCCATTTCATATAGTATTCGCCCCGGTTTAACAACAGCTACCCAATATTCAGGGGATCCTTTCCCCGAACCCATACGTGTTTCGGCGGGTCTTATTGTAACCGGTTTGTCTGGAAATATACGGACCCAAATTTTTCCACCACGGCGTGCATTTCGTGTCATTGCTCGTCGACCTGCTTCGATTTGTCTAGATGTGATCCAAGCAGGCTCAAGCGCCTGAAGAGCATATTTACCGAAACAAATATGATTACCTCGATAAGATATTCCCTTCATTCGTCCTCTATGTTGTTTACGGAATCTAGTTCTTTTGGGGTTATAATTGATGGTTGTTTCGGAAGTCCATCTCTACTACAGAACTGGACGTGAGAGTTTCTTCTCATCCAGCTCCTCGCGATTCAAAATGGAATTGCAATTAATTTGAATAGATATTAGACCATTTTTATAAAAAAATTGATAAAAAATCGTTTTTTTAGAACGTCCTATTAAACTATTAAATCGTTATTTTCTTTTGTCCTTTATCCAGGTTTACCAATTTAAATTCAAAAAAAATTATCGCGGGCGAATATTGACTCTTGCAATCTCTATTTCAGTCCTAGCACTTGTTCGTCATTTCTCCGAATAGATGAATTTATTTCCGGTTCATTTCGCCATCCCAACGAGTGAATCATTAAGATTCATTTGTTCAATAAAATCTTTTGCATTCACAGGTTCCTTCGTCCCCACCACTTCGGACTAAATGGTTAGGTCAGAATTCTACAATGAAGCTTCTAATCCAATTTATACTTGAGTCAATCTTCTTAGTCTTTATTGGCTCGAAGCTCTTGAGTTTTTTCTTCTATAATCTATAAGAAAGATTCATTTAATATTTCATTATGGATGAATCAATTAGTATTGATGCTTTATTACACTGTCTTTTATGAGAGGACTCATAGACCTTACATATTGGAATTCTATATCATTGATATTTTTTTATTTCTTTCTCTCACCCTTCCATTTATCCACACTCTTGTTCTGTATTTTGTTTTAAACTTAGAATTCATTAAAGTTTAATTGTAAAAAAATTTTAGTTGCTACAAAGATATGACCAATTTGGCATATCTTGACAGGTTCTTTAGATCCCGATAATATGAAGCGATGGGTTGGTTTTCATACTACTGGGCCGGTCTTTTTTTAATCCCAACCCCCTAAAACCAACGAGTCACACACTAAGCATAGCAATTATATCAAAACAAAAGGTCAATCTAATTTTTATTCAACCCTATAGAATTAAAAGAATTAAAGAAGTCGGAATTTGTTTGATTGGCCAGAAAAAGATTTCCCCCTTTTTGTTCTATCGATGGAAAAACAATGAAAGTTTTGTTATTCCTCTTCTTTGTCTATAAAAATCCAAATTTTGATGCCTAATACCCCATAGATAGTCCGAACTGTATAGGAACAATAATCAATTTTAGCGCGAATGGTTTGTAGGGGAACCCGACCTTCTCTGATCCATTCGACACGTGCAATTTCTTTTCCGTCGATACGCCCTGCAATTTGTACTTGAATTCCTTTTGTATCTGCTTGTTCGGTCAATTCAATAGCCTTTTTCATTGCTTTTCGAAATGAAACTCTATTCTTTAATTGTCCGGCTATAAATTCTGCAAGAATATTCGGATTTCCATAAGGTTTTGCAATTCTTGTGATAGCAATGTTAAGTTTTCGGTTCACATAATGAAATTCTTTTTGTAAATTCATCTGTAATTCTTCGATTCCTCGCGGTCTACTTTCGATTAATAACTTCGGGAATCCCATAAAGATTATGACCTGGATCAAATCGATTCTTTTTTGAATCTCTATGCGGGCAATTCCCTCGGCACCCGAGGATATTCTCATATTATTTTGAACATAATTTTTGATAAAATCTCTTATTTTTTGATCTTCTTGTAGACCCTCAGAATAATTTTTTGGTTGTGCAAACCAAAGGGAATGATGGCTTTGGGTTGTACCAAGTCGGAAACCAAGTGGATTTATTTTTTGTCCCATACTACCTCACTATTATACGCATAATCATATACCATAGTTGTCGTTTTCCATCTAGGGTTTTTTAACGAATAGAAAGATATCTCTTCATATTCATCTAAAGATATATCTTTCACTACAATAGTTATATGACAGGTAGCTTTTTTTATCGCATAACTACGTCCTCGAGCCCGGGGTTTTAATTTCTTCGTGGTAGGACCCTTGTTAACCTCAGCTTTACTAATTACTAAATTGGCTTCGTCGGAACCCATATTGAAATTAGCATTTGCTGCTGCAGAATAAACCAATTTGAAAATGGGATAACATGCTTTATAGGGCATGAGTTCTAGTATCATAAGTGTTTCCTCATAGGAACGGCCGCGAATTTGATCAATTATTCTTCTTGCTTTGTCAGCGGATAAAGATATATGTCGACCCAAAGCGTATACTTCTGTTTTTTTCTTCTTTAGCATCTTTCGCATAAGGTTTCTCTCCTATTTATAAACTATAAGTATCTATCTATATGTTTTTTAAGATAAGATTAACGGCGGGATCTATTATCGTTTTTTGCGTGTCCTTGGAAATTTAAAGTAGGTACAAATTCTCCCAATTTGTGACCTACCATACGATCTGTTATATAAATAGGCAAATGTTCCTTACCATTATGAACAGCAATCGTATGGCCGATCATTGTGGGTATAATGGTAGATGCACGGGACCAAGTTACGATTATTTCTTTTTCTGCTTTTTTATTAAGCTTGTCAATTTTTCTTA